CGGGGCTAAAACTGCGGAAATTAGAAATGCCAAAATAGGAATAACGTTTGATATTATTAGAAATGCCCAGAAAATATCATATTTGTAAAGCAGAAACATAGACGAACTCCTTTGAATGGGAAAATGTACCGAATTCGTCGATTCGAATTGGAATTCATTGTCAAGTCATCGATAACTGGTTGGTCAAAACTAAAAAGGAAAATGAATTTTCCTTTTGATCGAACCGCGCAGTCTCGTTTGTTTGTTGTGATTCCTCGTTTTAAGATTTTTCGATTGTACTCCTATTTTCATTACACTTCCTTCGATTTTATTTCAATATAGTATAAATCTCTTATACAAACAAAACAAATAAAACTTTCTTCTTTTCACCTCGCTTCGGGCTTTTAGAAATAAAAAAAATTCCAAATGGAATTCTCATTTTGATTTCGAATTTTGAAATTTCGAATATTTGAATTAGAAATTCAATCTATTTTTGATTCTATTTTCTATATCTATTTTATTTTATGTTTATGAAAAGATCTTCGTTTTTCAAACTCGGACGTGTCGACAAATACAGTAATCTGTTCCTATATCCATGTGACTTACTCGTCGATTTGAGGGGGGGTTAGGTTGGAGTTTTTTTTTTTAACCGAATTCTTGTTATGATTTTGCCTCCCCAAATTCACCCAAAATAGGTGGGTATACCAAAGAAAGGAAGTCTCACTAACTCTTTGATTGTGGGTAGTAAAGGAGGCAAAATTATCTGTAATTCACATACGAAAATTTTTAATTACTAAAGAAAAATGGGTTTGTTTATCCGAGATTCAACAAAAAAAAAATAAGGATAAAATTCATTGAAATGCGCTTTTGTTTTCCGTTTTTTGTTCTGCTCGGAACGAGCCTCTACGAACAAGCTTATGAGAATGATTTTATTTCGATGACCCAAGCAACTACGAGTGTCCAGTTACAAACAATAAAAAATACAATAAAAAAATACAATAATTGAGTAAATAAAAACTATACAACTTTTTGTATTTCAATATTTCTAATTATATAATATAAATAATATAATATAAATATAATTAATATATTTAATAATAAATATAATTAATATAATTTAATATAATTTATAATTATAGGGCTATACGGACTCGAACCGTAGACCTTCTCGGTAAAAGAGATCAAACTGGTTCTTATCAAAATGATTCGAACTCTTTCAAAGACCCAACATGCATTTTTTTTGCATTGGGCTCTTTCATTAACTGCTAGAAATATCAGTTAGTCTACCATATTTTTATTTTTTTTCTTGACAGAAAAATAAGGAAATGGCTCCACGTGCTCGGATTCATTATTTGGATTCTAATTTCTAATATAGGAGCACTACAAAAGTGTTTCAAAGAAAGGTTATCTTGACGTAGGTCTGCTTCTGGCCTAGATCAACCTAAGTTAAATGGAGTCTCTATCATCCTCATCCTGATTAAAGAATCAAATATGAAACTTCATACGCCTTAAGATTCATAGGAAAAAAAGAGAATTTTTGAGGTCCTTATACTCATTATGCCTAGCATTGAATAGACTAGGTATTCACCTTATCAATATCTCAAATCAATGATGGATTCCTTTTGGTTCCTACCTAAATGGGCACCGGAATCGAACCGAACCCCTTGTCAGGCTATTGTTCTCTTGTTTTGTTCCCTAAAAGTCTAGAGTCAGACATTGATTTCTCAAAAAGACCAATTCTTTGATTGCATGATGTACTTCTTTGAAAAACATTGGCGCGCGTGTAAACGAGGTGCTCTACCTAACTGAGCTATAGCCCTTGTGCTTGTGATACCCTTTTATCATAGTATGGAGATAATTTCTTGTCAAGATAAATATTACATGATCCAACATCATATGATCCTTTTGATTGCTATTGCTTAGAAGTCATATTGTATTTATAATCGATCGATAGGATGGGTCCCCCCTTTTTGTTTCTCTTTATAATGATAAATGGCCTACTTAACTCAGTGGTTAGAGTATTGCTTTCATACGGCGGGAGTCATTGGTTCAAATCCAATAGTAGGTAGAACTTATTAGATACCATTGAACGTGGTATCTAATAAGTTTTTCTACTCACTTATTTTGTATCTCTTCTATCCTATTTTGATTTTCGAATTGAAACTGAAACTTTTTCCTTACACCTTACATCAGAAAGAATCCGATTCCGCTTGATTGTATTTGATTGTATTCAATCGGCAGAATCCGTATGTGTATAAACACAAACTCTTTGGATTATTCTATTCGGGTGCACCAACTAGTTATGAAATTGCATTGAGAACCTCTACTCGTGTCCTAGCTCGTCTGAGAGCTAGATTTGCCTCAATTGTTTGTCTCTTGCTTTCAGCTTTCCTCAAACTAGCTTCCGCTATTTCAAGAGTTTGCTGAGCTTCTTGGGGATCAATGTCACTACTCTTCTCCGCATCATTTACTAAAATGGTGATCTCGTTATTACCTATTCGAGCAAAACCACCCATTAGAG